CATAATGGAATCATAATTTTAATGGAATCAGAATTTTAATCCGAACTCAAAGGCAGATTGGTATTTTTCCGAGAATCCAGATTAGATTATCGGGTCGTAAGAAAAAAAAAAAAAAAAAAGAATTGGAGAAAGCTTTTTCTACTGAGTGTGTTCATTCGTTTTGACCATTTTAGCATATTTTATCCCAGTAATTTCTACTCTACCTTCCCGGAGTTCATTCTCCGGGAAACTTCGTTTAAATTATTCCGACGGACTTTTTATAACCTACTTCTTTTATTATCTCATTGGAAATCATATAAAGACAATCTCTATTTAATATAGCTATTTGTGCAAGTATTTTACGATTAAGAAGCAACCGTCCCTTGTACAGATCGTGTATTAATCTACTATAACTATGGGATACCCCCTTTTCTCGAATTACTGCGTTTATCCTAGTGATCCACAAACGACGAAAATTTCTCTTTTGACTGCCCCGATCCCGATCAGCCGAAAACAAAGCTCTTATTTTCTGTTGAGTAATAGTTCGAGTAAGTCTTGAATGGGCCCCTCGAAAGCTTAATGCAAATAAACGCATTTTTGTTCTACGTCTACGAGCTATATATCCCCGTCTAATTCTAGTCATTGAATAGATGAAACTTCCACCGAATAACTAATTTTTTTCTTTTCTTTCAGTTATTCTTTTCCCCTTTCCTAATCTATTAAGAACAAAACGGATTGTTCCAATGTATAAAATAAAAATTCCAAGGGCTTTGGCTACTATAACCTTCCTGACCGCGATTTTTTCTTTTTTTAGGCATTTCAATGCGAAATAAGAAATTATATTGTGTTATAGGTGTCAAAAATATAAAAAAATGGATAAAGAAATAGCGGGTTCCTTCGTTTCTATGGTGACTTCCTAAACGGTGAGGTCTTCTCTATACACCGGAGCCTTTACTTCATTTAATCAACGTTATTGGTAACTTGTATAGTTCACCCTTTTTGGCTCTACCCATGAATTATCCAGCAATAGGCCTTTCACAATGAGATCTACCTATACAGTAACGGTATTTAATTATGAAAGTTAGCTGGGTAGCTGACCCTTTTAGTCCGTTCTTGCCAGAGTAGGAGCTTACTCTTTATGCCGTTCTTTATTTATTATTTAAAAGTCAATTTTTTAAGTTAAATTAACTAAGTATTAAAAAAGTCAATTTAAAATTTAAATAAGTAAATCAATAAGTTATTTAAATAAGTAACTCAATAAGTTAATAAGTAAATAAGAAAGTAAATAAAAAAAAGATTTCCTCCGCTTAATGGCTAACCATTTGCTACCAATGGAGAATTGCTTCTCATCTTAAATTGAGATTTGCACCAACGGAAACCATAAAATTTATCCACAATGTAGGAATGTGATAGCTTTGATTATTCTTTTTTTTTTTTTATTTTTTATTTTTTATATAGTGAATGGAGTCCCTTCTTACATTCTATACTATTCCCCGGTACTGATCATTGATACTGGAAAGTTTTTTGTTGCTTTTGTACCAGCTCATGGTCTGATCTAAACGAGTCGCACATACACCCGAGTACATGTTCCTCGACGTTGAGGGCATCCCCGAAGAGCGGGGGATTTCGTGCGATTTCTGATTGGCTGTCTTGTATTTCTAATAAGTTGTTTAATAGTTGGCATGCTGAATTGTATACATAATGGGCTGGTTTAGATTGATCTGATCTGAACCGGAGAGTTCAGAATTACTTCCAGACCGGAGAATTCTGAATTACTTCCAGTTATTAGAATAGTAAAATCATAGATAAAATCTCAAATTACGTATTCCGGCTTATTTTCATTCACCTGCTACAAGATCATCACCTGCTATAAGATCAACAATTCCGTAAGCTTTTGCTTCTTTTGCTGACATAAAAATATCTCTTTCTATGTCTTTGGATACAACCCATAAGGGTTTCCCCGTTCTTTGTGCATAAACCCTTGTGAGGGTTTCACGCAGGGACATCAATTCTCCCGCTTCCAACGTAACGTCTCCCGCTTGTGTATCACAAAACAAACTAGCAGGTTGATGCATCATTACCCTGATGATATAACATAATAAAAAGTTCTTCTATCTCGCATGATAAAGCGAAGAGAAAAGAAAGATAAAGACTAATATAATACGAAAAAGGATAGAATTGAACAACCGTACGGGCATCTTTGATGCATTGCATATGCATACGGCTTTACAATAAAATTGACCCTTACCCTCCAAGAAAGGGAAAAGTAAAATATATCAGACCCTGGTGGTCTAAATGATCAAATAGCCACCCTTCCTTTTGGAATAGTTAAAAACTACTATGATGGCTCCGTTGCCTTATATTAATATTAATTAATTAATTTTTAATATATTCATTTTTTTTTGTTTGTGATTCAGCAATCCCAAAGTGTCTTTTTGAGCCAATCAAAGAAAAATCCTGTTTTTTTTCGCACTCCTTGCCTAACTGCATAACATAATAGAAATATTTGTAAGAGCCTTTC